GAATCAGACAAGGAAAGAGGGGGTAGGTCCCGTTGAGTTCTTATAATATTTTTTTGTATAAATATTTCAAAAAAAAAATCCACTTTTTCTTATGATTGATGTTTTTGAAAAATACACTTCATTTTCATTATCATTAATTGATTCAAAAAATCGTTTACTCGAAGGTATCCGTGAATACTTTCAAAATTAAAACAAAGAAGTAATCACTCAATTTCCCCTTTTAGAATGACTCAAAATTTTATATAGTTCTATATATAGATTTATATCTATTAGGTATCATGCAAACCCTTTCTATACTAATAAAATAGAACCTTACTCTATTTAATCTAATAAAAATTCCCTTTTTTCGATTTTAGAAGTTCATTGAACTTGAAGAAGTTCTATTTGTATTTGTTCAATAAATTTACCTATATTTTTGTTTGTCCACTACTTAACATGAAAAATCGAAAAAAGGTTATGATAAACCGAGAAAAAAAAAATGGAAACTACGAATAGTCATTTTTGACGAACAGGATCAAGAATTATTATTAATTCGACATCGACACAAGAAGGGGTTGGGGAAAATCCCTTTTCTTGTGTCAAGGACTAGGAGAAGAACAACCCCCCCCCCCCTAAAATCAAACCCTTTATTCTTTTCATTTATACTTTGGTTTATATTTTCCACTTATTTATCTTTTGTTTTGGTTCTATTCGAATAGAAAACTACTGATTCATTCTATAACACTTCTATTTTGAATGAAAAAACAAAGAAGAGATAAGTAAAATAAAATAGTCTTCTTCAAAATATACATATCATGACCGGTATAAGTAATTCCCGAAATCCGGTAGAAAAAAAAAAAAGAAACAAACAAAAAATTTTTGATCATACACAATTACATAATATAATTATTACATAATCTAATTTCCAACAAGAGTTTGTTTCTTTTTAGAGCTTGATGTTGAAAAATCCGAGGATCTAGAAATTCATTTCGGACAATTGAACCTTCTCAAACTGTTTCTTTTTAAGAACTAAAAAGATTTGTGCCAAAATAACAGATGCCAAGAAGAGCAAAAGGCCTTGGACACGTAATGGATCTTGAAGTACTACTTCCGCATCCCCCTGACCAAATCCGCCCACATTAGGATTACTCGTTAATGGTTGATCAAGTTTGATGGATTCGCCCTCGGAAACAAGAAGTTCTGGCCCTGGAGGGATAATATCAACCACTTGACGCCCATCCGATGCCTCCACTATGGTTATTTCGTACCCCCCTTTCTCTTTTCGTATGATTTTGCTTACTATACCTGCTGCTGTAGCATTATAAACATTATTGTTACTCTTGCTCCCGTCGGGATAAATCTGACCCCTTCCTCTGTTCCCGCCTACATATATGGGATATTTTAAGAAGTGAACATCTTTCTTAGTAGCGGGGTCCGGGGAAAGAATAGGAAAGGTGATTTCACTATATTTCTGACCAGGAACAGGACCTATCACAAGAATATTTTTTTTAGTGGGGCGGTAACTTTGAAAAGCCAGATTTCCTATCTTTTCTTTAATCTCAGGCGAAATACGATCGGGGGGGGCTAGTTCAAACCCCTCGGGTAAAATAAGAACAGCCCCTACATTCAAAGATCCTTTTTTACCATTAGCAAGAACTTGTTTCACTTGCAGATCATAGGGAATTCGAACAACTGCTTCAAATACAGTATCCGGAAGTACCGCTTGTGGAACCTCGATATCCACGGGTTTATTAGCTAAATGGCAATTGGCACATACAATACGGCCAGTTGCTTCTCGTGGATTTTCATAACCCTGCTGTGCAAAAATGGGATAGGCATTTGAAATGGGTGCCTGAGTTATTATATATATCATTATCATGAGCGATACGGAAATGGATCGAGTAATCTCTTTCTTTATCGACGAAAAGGTTTTTTTAGTTTGCATGATCCAATCATTGATCCCGAAATTTTCTACAATAAAATTAGGTAGGTCGCTAGTAGAGTTCCCTATCTATAATTTTGCTATTTAATGAAATTCATTTTCTGAAATATTGGAGAAATCGCTTGGCTGTGTAGAAAGATTAAGTACAATTTTTAATGTTTTGCTTATGTACAAAGTACCAAATATTCTAATTAGGTCGTTCGATCATTTTTCAGTCGTTCATTGAATGATAAATCACTACAAGTGAAGGAGATACACGATTTAAATAACGAAAGATCCAATATTTAAAAATTGTATCTAAAATGACTGGAAAAGTAGAAACAAGACCGGATATAATTTGATCATTATGAGCAAATCCAAAATCTTTGTAGACAGAGCCAATCATTAATTCCCAACCGTGGGGCGAATGGAATCCTATACATAAATCAGTTAATAAAAGAATAGAAAAAGCTTTTATTGTGTCGCTTAAGTTATATAGGAATTCTTGAACCCAAGAGTTAAGAATAACAAGTTCTTCATTACCTAAAATAGAATAACCACTTAGAATAACGAAACAGATTATATTTGTCGAGAAGTGTAAAATTGTATGGATACGATCCTCATTGTGCATCTTGATCAATTGGATAGTTTCTTTGTAGATTTCAACGCGAAGCTTTTGTAAATGTGTTTCCGGGTATTCCTTTATCATTTCCTCCAAACGAAGGAGTTCCTCTAAGTCTATGAATTTTTTTAGAATACTCTTTTCTTGAATATCATTCAAAAGAATTTCGGATTGCCTAATATTCCACCAATTAGTAATCCAAGATTCCAGACTTTTTTGAAATGAGAGAGAGATCCACCAAGGCAAAAATACTATAGATGCAAGATATATAAGGGAAATGAATACTTTCTTTTTTGCCATTTTTTCGTCTGTGAATTTTTGAAGTTTTAATGAACTTACCCCATGCGTCGACTCTATATGATACTAATATTTTTATCAAGCATAAGTTATATTCCAAGTTATCTAGCCCATTAATCCATTTCGGAGTTTTTTTTTTTGTGATGCAGTATAGTGGTTAGTCCTTGAATCTAGAAAGAATACAGAAATAGAATAAAAAAGAGCCCACTTCAAATTTAATTAATATTAGTAGGATTTCGAGACGAAAGAACTCCTGTTATATTAAAAAAAATATCAAACATTTTGAAAAAAAAAAATTATGGACACAAAAATTTTCGTTTTAGGGTTGTTTCGGATACGTTTACTTTGGCTCGAATAAGCAACTTCCGTTAACTTATGGTATAGAAAAAAAGAGGATTCTTGAGTTTTTTCCCTCTTGCAAAGTATTAATTCTTCAGTTTCTTTTTTCAAAATACTTCAATTGGTACGCGCAAGAAATAGGCCAATTCAGCAGCTTTTTGCTCAATTTCTCGTGGAGTCAAATTCTCATCAGTACGCGTCAAGGGAATGGACCCCTGGCCTCTGATTTCCATATAAAGGACCCGACGAGCAAAAATACCCTCTTTATTTTCTATTCTGATGGACTGAATGTCTTTCATAAGGAATCGGAGGAATATGCGACGGTTTTTTCCAGGGAATCCCCAACGAAAAATGCACACTATGCCCTCTTTTATATCGAATCGATCATAACCACTACCTACATTCCACAAAATTGTGCACCACAAGTAAGAACTAATAAAAAGACCCGCGATCCCATAGAAAGACATCACGATCCCTTGTGGAAAAAAATGGATTTGCTGAGAAGGAAATAAAGATATAAAATTCCTACCAAAATAACTGGAGGTTCCAACCAATACAAACCCTAATGAACCTAAAAAAAGAATAAGGGCCCAGCCGAAATTACTTATTTTTCGAGATCCCGCTATAAGTTCTATCCATATACGTTCTGATCGCCAACTCATATTCTCACTAGACCTAGTTGCATTTTATTAGAATTGGAAAAATAACAAAAATAAATTGGATTTTACTTTTTTTGTTTCCGAAGTAACTTTCATCAACCAGCACTACTATGATGTGAACCTTTAAGAATAATTCATCGAATTGCTTAGATCGAAACTAAAAGAATAACATCTCTTTCATACGATTTCCTATAGATATCCACATATATATAGATATATTGACTTTACGTTTCCGAAATTATACCCGATGCCGATCCATTTGAAAAATGAATTTACCCCTATATCATGTTTACACATACATAAGAGCTTATGCTCGAAAGAAGCAACATGTTATACCATATTCTACTAAATAGATATGGGTGTTATGATCCAAGTCCGTTTTGAAAATGTATAAAATTTGTCCCTATAGTATCTAAAAAATCTTGTTTTTTTGAACATGAAGAGATAAAGAAACCATTGCAATTGCCGGAAATACTAAGCCTACTAAAGGCACAAAAATGGAAGGAAAGTTGTTGAGAGTTATCATTGAATGGGTACCTCGATTTAATATTTGTACCTGTTATTTTTTTTTTATTGTTTTTTATTAATATTTTTATTTTAACCTTATATTGTTAGAAAGATATCTTATAATTCATATATAATATATAATTCATATATAATATTTATTTTATATAAATATAATTATTATATTATACTAAGTATACCTAAGTGAGTATATACTTAAATAAGGAATATATAAGTATATGTTTTAATATTAAGTATTTTTTTAATAAATATTTATTAAAAAATTAAATAAATGTGTATATAAAAAATATGTAAATAAACGGACTTATTCACCCTTCTACATGTTTCTACACGAAATATATGTATGATAATCCACCTTTTTATTATTCATAATATTCGTTATTTTCTTGTTCTTGTCTTATAATTTAATAATTGTCATTTCAAAAAAAAAAATTATTCTGTTTTTTTAAATTCATTATTAAATTAAGACTCTACTCTACGGCTCTACTTAATCTAAGTTTGATTCAAAGGAAAGAAAGCATGTAGCCGAAATAATTCACTCAGAACGACCTTTAAAGGATTACGTGGTACAATTGGATCGAATAAGCCCTTATGGAATAAATATTCAGCCACTTGTGAATCCTCAGGTACTGTCTTATTCAATGTTTGTTCAATTACT